TATCTGTTTTTCATGATATTATGCATGGATTAGATATATCATGGCAAATTCTTCATAAAAAATTGTATCTTCCACAATGGAATCTGATAAGTGAGATTTCGAGTAAGTGTTTACATAATCTTCTTCTGTCCAAAGAAATATTTCATCGAAATAATGAGTCACCATTGATATCGACACATCTGAGATCGCCAAATGTTCGGGAGTTCCTCTATTCAATCCTTTTCCTTTTTCTTGTTGCTGGATATCTCGTTCGTACACATCTTCTTTTTGTTTCTCCAGCCTATAGTGAGTTACAGACAGAGTTCGAAAGGGTAAAATCTTTGATGATTCCATCATACATGATTGAGTTGCGAAAACTTCTGGATAGGTATCCTACATCTGATACATCTGAACTGAATTCTTTCTGGTTAAAGAATCTCTTTCTAGTTGCTCGGGAACAATTAGGAGATTCTCTAGAAGAAATACGGGGTTCTGCTTCTGGGGGCAACATGCTAGGGGGTGGCGGTCCCACTTATGGGGTCAAATCAATACGTTCTAAGAATAAATATTTGAATATCAATCTCATCGATATGATCGATTTCATAAGTATCATACCAAATCCCATCAATCGAATCGCTTTTTCCAGAAATACGAGACATCTAAGTCATACAAGTAAAGAGACCTATTCATTGATAAGAAAAAGAAAAAAGGTGAACGGTGATTGGATTGATGATAAAATAGAATCCTGGGTCTCGAACAGTGATTCGATTGATGATAAAGACAGAGAATTCTTGGTTCAGTTCTCCGCCTTAACGACAGAAAAAAGGATTGATCAAATTCTATTGAGTCTGACTCATAATGATCATTTAGCAAAGAATGACTCTGGTTATCAAATGATTGAACAACCGGGAGCAATTTACTTACGATACTTAGTTGACATTCATAAAAAGTATCTAATGAATTATGAGTTCAATACATCCTGTTTAGCAGAAAGACGGATATTCCTTGCTCATTATCAGAAAATCACTTATTCACAAATCTCCTGTGGGGCTAATAGTTTTCATTTCCCATCTCATGGAAAACCTTTTTCGCTCCGCTTAGCCCTCTCTAGGGGTATTTTAGTGATAGGTTCTATAGGAACTGGACGATCCTATTTGGTCAAATACCTAGCGACAAACTCCTATGTTCCTTTCATTACAGTATTTCTGAACAAGTTCCTGGATAACAAGCCTAAGGGCTTTCTTATTGATGATAGTGACGATATTGATGATAGTGACGATATCGACCGGGACCTTGATACGAAGCTGGAGCTTCTAACTATGATGAATGCGCTAACTATGGATATGATGCCGGAAATATACCGTTTTTATATCACCCTTCAATTCGAATTAGCAAAAGCAATGTCTCCTTGCATAATATGGATTCCAAACATTCATGATCTGGATGTGAATGAGTCGAATTATTTATCCCTCGGTCTATTACTGAACTATCTCTCCAGGGATTGTGAAAGATGTTCCAATAGAAATATTCTTGTTATTGCTTCGACTCATATTCCCCAAAAAGTGGATCCCGCTCTAATAGCTCCGAATAAATTAAATACATGCATTAAGCTACGAAGGCTTCTTATTCCACAACAACGAAAGCACTTTTTCACTCTTTCATATACTAGGGGATTTCGCTTGGAAAATAAAATGTTCCTTACTAATGGATTCGAGGCCATAACCATGGGTTCCAATGTACGAGATCTTGCATCACTTACCGATGAGGCCCTATCGATTAGTATTACACAGAAGAAATCAATTATAGACACTAATCTAATTAGATCTGCTCTTCATAGACAAACTTGGGATTTGCGATCCCAGGTAAGATCGGTTCAGGATCATGGGATCCTGTTCTATCAGATAGGAAGGGCTGTTGCACAAAATGTACTTCTAAGTAATTGCTCCATAGATCCTATATCTATCTATATGAAGAAGAAATCATGTAACGAAGGGGATTCTTATTTGTACAAATGGTACCTCGAACTTGGAACGAGCATGAAGAAATTAACGATACTTCTTTATCTTTTGAGTTGTTCGGCCGGATCGGTCGCTCAAGACCTTTGGTCTCTACCCGAACTCGATGAAAAAAACGGGATCACTTCTTATGGACTCGTTGAGAATGATTCTGATCTAGTTCATGGCCTATTAGAAGTAGAAGGCACTCTGGTGGGATCCTCACGGACAGAAAAAGATTGCAGCCAGTTTGATAATGATCGAGTGACATTGCTTCTTCGGCCCGAAGCAAGGAATCCCTTAGATATTATGCAAAATGGATCTTGGTCTATCGTTGATCAGAGATTTCTCTACGAACAATACAAATCGGAGTTTGAAGAAGGAGTCCTCGACCCGCAACGGATAGAGGAGGATTTATTCAATCACATAGTTTGGGCTCCTAGAATATGGCGTCCTTGGGGCTTTCGATACAATCAAATAGAAAGCCCCAATGAATTGGGATTTCCCTATTGGGCCAGGTCATTTCG